AGCGCGAAAAAAAATCTATTGGAATAAACATAAATGAAATAGGTAAAAAACCACCTCGATGGTCATACAAATTAATCAACGAGTTGGAACAAATGTTTAAAAAACGACGAAAAGAACAAGGCATAATGCAAGGGCTGGATCACCAGCTTCGAACAAGAAAATTTAAACGTATAGCTTTTTTAACTCGTTCCAAACGAAGTTTTAAGAAATCTAATTTCAAGAATTATAATCTTTATACAAAATTTAATAGAGATTCGGGTTTTATAAGTTATTTGGAAGAACCAGATTTTCGTCGAGCCGTAATCAAAGGATCTATGCGCATTCAAAGGCGTAAAATGGTTATTTGGGGACCGTCTCAAGGAAATCCCCATTCCCCTCTTTTTTTGGAAAAAATGGAAGATTTTCCTTTTCCTATATCCGACCTAATGAATCTTTTTTTTAATATTAGAGATTGGTTGGGTAAAAAGTCAGAATTTGAAATTTTAGATCAACAATTCCAAATAAAAAAAAACAACCAGGAAGACGCAATGGAATTCTGGGAAAACATTCCATATGCACAAAAAACAAGAAGTATTCTGTTACTAGCACAATCAATTTTTAGAAGGTATATTAAATTACCCTTATTGATAATAGCTAAGAATATTGGCCGTATTTTATTACGGCAATCTCCGGAATGGTATGAGGATTTCCAAGATTGGAATAGAGAAATTTATTTAAAGTGCAGCTATAATGGTCTTCAATTCTCCAAAACAGAATTTCCTAAAAATTGGTTAATAGAAGGTTTTCAGATCAAAATCTTATATCCTTTTCATTTGAAACCGTGGCACGGATCTAAGCTACGACTCTCTGATAGAGATCGAAAGCAACAAGATGATTTTGATTCTTGTTTTTTAACAGTTTTGGGAATGGAAACAGAATATCCTTTTGGTCCTCCTCGAAAAACACCTTCCTTTTTTGAACCCGTTTTTAAAGATATAGACTACAAAGTCGAAATAAGAAATTTTAATTTTAAAGTTCAAAGAGTTTTAAAAAAAATAACAAAGCAACAAGAAAAAGCATTTTTATTTTTAAAACAAATACTTTTAAAAGGAAAGAAAATTCCATTTTTTATGCCGAGAGAAATATATGAATCAAGTGAAACTCAAACAGAAAAGGATTCGATAATCAGCACTCAGATAATTCATGAATCATTTAGTCAAAATAAATCTAGAGATTATTCACAGGCAAAAGAAGAGATTAAACATAGAATTGATAGAAGAAACACAATCAGAAATCAAATAGAAATAATGAAAAAAAATAAAAAGAATAATCGAGAATCACCCCCAAAAATTTGGAAAATATTAAAAAGAAAAAATATTGAATTAATATTTCAATTTTGCATTGAAAAAATATACGTAGATATCTTTTTATGTATAATTAATATGCGCAGAATTTCTCTACAACTTTTTATGGAATCAACAAAAAAAATTCTTGAAAAATACATTGACAATAATGAAATAAATAAAGATAAAGAAAGAATTAATAAAAAAAAACAAAATAAAATTGACTTCATTTCGCCTATGACTATAAAAAAGGCTTTTGATAATCTTAGAAATACTAAGCAGAAGCCACATATTTTTTTTGATTTATCTTACTTGTCACAAAAATATGTATTTTTTAAATTATCACAAACCCAAGTTATTAACTTCAATAAGTTAAGATCTATTCTTCAATATAATGGACCATCTGTTTTTCTTAAGAATGAAATAAAGGATTTTTTTGGAACACAAGGAATATTTGATTCCAAAGTAAGACATAACAAACTTTCAAATTATGAAAAGAATCCATGGAAAAACTGGTTAAGAAGTCATTATCAATATGATTTATCTCAGATTACATGGTCTACATTAGTCCCAAAAAAATGGCGAAATCAAATAAATCAATGCCATATGTCTCAAAATGATGATTTAAAGAAAAGGTATTCCTATGAAAAAGACCCATTATTGGATTACAAAAAAAAACAAAATTTGAAAGTATATTTATTACCAAATAAAGAGGAGAATTTTCAAAAAAACTATAGATATGATCTTTTCTCATATAAATATATGAATTCTGAAACTAAGAATAAGTCTGATATTTATAGATCATCATTAGAAACAATAAAGAAGCAAGAAAATTCCACCAAAAATAAAGAAACTTTTTTTAACATACTCAATAATATTCCTATCAAGAATTATCTAGAAAAAAGTGATATTATATATATGGAAAAAAATACAGATAGAAAATATTTGGGTTGGAAATTTAATACAAATATTCAGGTTGAACCTAATAAGGACCAAATAACAGAGAATTCTCATAATAATGGTCTTTTTTATCTTCCAATTAAATCAAATTCCAAAATCAATTATAAAAAGGTCTTTTTTGATTGGATTGGGGTGTCTTTTGATTGGATGGGAATGAATGAAAAATTATTAATCTTAAATCACCTCATATCGAATCCGAAAGTTTTTTTATTTCCAGA